TAGTCATATTTGAAAAAAAAAAAAAAAAAAGATATCAAAACTTATTACTAATCCAAAACCAGAATATTCGGAGGACTCTTCTGACAAAGAAAGTAATTGTCAGCAAAATTGTTTCTTTTTTTTTTTCAAATCCAAAGAATTCTTCTTACGTTTTACATAGGTCATCAATTCAGCATTGTATAAAAATGGATGAAATAGCCATTTTTAGAATAATGGACTCAAATCATTTTCTCGACATGAGTGTTCTATATCGAAAACAATTTCTTCCAACCCTTCATTTTTATTTTTAAACCATTTTTTTTTCTTAACATAGTAGTAGAAAGAGTACATGCTGCGTCTGGACTTCAAACGATTTAGCTTTAACCATATTCCTAGTCCCATCTTATTGGTTAAGAGAGAATCAAAGTTGATTTACCAATGAATCACGAAATGCTATGGTTCTGAAAGAGGATTTCTTTATTTATTCAAAAGTAATTCGCGGGATCATGCACCCTTATAACGAAAAAAGTGCAGCGGGTTGGATCCAGTTTATTCTTGAAATAAACAAGTCGCACACACCCCCTTTCCAAAAAAAATCAATACACCAAGGACTACGCTTAGATTTATTGGATTTGTTGCTAAAATATCGGTATTAAACCCGAAACTCCCGGCGTATGGCCAGTGACCCACGAAAAGGAAAGAATCGGTTACATTTTTCATATGATCTCCTTTTATAATTTTATAAATAAAATAGACTAATTCTCTATTTGTCGATTTTATTTTTTTTTTTTTGTATAATTTTTCTCTTCCACCTCAAAAAGGGTTCTATTGGACTAAGAAGGGGAAGGAATAAATCGAGGGGGAAGGACGAAAGTGAATCAGTATGATAATTCCTCATCCTCAAATCATTCCTTCCCATGGGTTATTGTCCCAACGAATAAAAGTAATTGTAGTAGTTAACTCTTGATATTAATTCGAAAAAGGAAGCATCAAGCCCAGAACAGTAATAAAAATACGTATTTTTTTTTATTATCTTATAGGATTAAGATGAAATATTAAACAAAAGGATTCGCAAATAAAAGCGCTAATGCTACAACTAATCCATAAATTGTTAAAGCTTCCATAAAAGCCAGACTAAGTAATAAAGTCCCTCGTATTTTTCCCTCTGCCTCGGGCTGTCTCGCAATGCCTTCTACAGCTTGACCCGCAGCAGTCCCTTGACCAACCCCAGGTCCAATAGAAGCAAGACCGACGGCCAACCCAGCAGCAATCACAGAAGCGGCAGAAATCAGTGGATTCATGATAAATTCCTCGTACAAAAAAAAAAAAAAAATAGTTAATGATACTTAATGATACAATCAACCAAAAAACTATGACTTAATTATGCCATCGTTAAGATTCATCCAGTCGAAGTAACTAAGAGCTACGAATTGAAATGAGTTGAAGTATAATAATACTATTGAAGATTGAATCATCAGAACTACTTCGATATCTATTTTTTAGTTCCTATCTACGAGTTTTTGTAAATCCCTACGACTTTTGCTTTTCCATGTCTTTTTGGTTATGAACCATTCTTCATTTTGTTTTTCTTGATTGAATCTCTTTCTTGATTCAATATTCAATTCATATTTATAGGCGAAAGGGAACGATTTCTATTTCAATCCTTATCGAAATTCACATATACATCATAGTAAGGCAGATTCGATATATCTTTTAGATATAACTTAGTTCAGATATAACTAGTTAATATCTAATCTCACATATACATGTGTTTCGTCTATAAAGTAAACCCACTATTTGTATCGTAGACCCAATCGGACTATAGAAATTATTTTTTCCCACCATCCACCAAAGGAAGTTGGAATTCTATTGCATACACCTAGTTCGACCCCCCTCGACTAAACAAACCCTTTCGATTTTATTATTATTATTCAATACTGGGGTGATCAATATAAATGGATCAATTCATTAGTGTGAAGCATTGCATAGAAATATCAGTCAATACTTGGTTGATCTAAGTTGATCTAAGTTTATGTAATTTAAACTTAATTCAACTTGATTTTCTATTTAGATTCTATTTCCTTCCTATATTATGTTAATTATTTGTTAATTATTATTATGTTAATTTCTGTATTCATTTACTATTCATTTATTATTCATCGGTATCATAAATCAAATCCATAAAAATTATTATTCAGATTATGACTCCTAATATTTGAATTGCCTCAACCAAACAAAATACCAAACAAAAAAAAAAAAGATTTTACTCGGAGGGAAGGGCCAAACATACATTTTAGGAAAAAGATCTTTTAGATCTCTTTCCTTTTTTTTTTTTTTACAATTCCCTAATGTCGTAATCTTTTTAGCTATTCTTCTAGTTCTAAATCGTATATACCTTTGTATATGTATACTTATGCTCCGGCAGTCGACTATCTTGAGCTACGCATACATTGCCTTGGACTAAGAGAAAAAAGACGATTTCAAAAAAAAGTCAATGATGACCCTCCATGGATTCACCTAT